TAAAAAAAATTAATAATTCAAAAAAATAATTCATTATTAAAATATATAAAATTAATATTTTTATTATATTTAATATAAAAATTTTAAATATATTTTAAAAATATATAATAATAATAATAATAATTCTAATAATAATAATAATAATAATAAAATAAAAAAAAAAAAAAAAAATTTTTTTTTTTTTTTTTTTTTTTTTTATATATATATATATATATTATCTATATGATTAAAAAATAATATTTTAATAAATCATTTAATATTTCTAAAAAAAACCTCAATTTATATAAATAAGTATTTACATATATATCAACGAATCTATATTTAAAAAGATAATATAACTAAAAATGAATTTATTTATATATTAATTATCTCTTTAATTAATAAATAATAAAATCATATAATTTAAATAGTAAATCAATAAATAATTTATATAAATATAAATAATCTATTATTAAAAAAATAACTAGGTTATTTATTTAATATAAAAATTTATTTGAAAAATATTTAATCTAAATTTTAAATTACATTTAAAAATATATTTTTAAATATAGTTTTTAAATGTAATTTAAAATTTTTTAAATATTTATATATATAAATATTTAATAAATAATTATATTATATATGCTAAATAAAATTATTTAAATGAATAAACATTATTATTTAAAAATTAATTTTTATACCTTTTTTTTATATATAAAATAATGAATTGCCTGATAAAAGGATTACTTTGATAGAGTAAATTATATAATAAATATTATATTCATTATTTATTATTTATATTTAATGGAATTAAACCATTACTGAAAGTATCAAAAACTTACGTGCATCATACACTAAAATATACAAATAAAAAGATAAGCTAATTTAAGCTATTGGGTTCATACCCCACTTATAAAGGTTTTAATCCTTTTCTTTTTAATTTTTAATAATTCATCTAAAATTTTATTTATTTTTATTTTAATAATAAGAACAATAATTACTATTTCAGCAAATTCTTGATTAAGAGCTTGAATAGGATTAGAAATTAATTTATTATCTTTTATCCCCCTTATAAGAGATAATAATTTAATGTCTAATGAAGCTTCTTTAAAATATTTTTTAACTCAAGCTCTAGCTTCTTCAATTTTATTATTTTCTTCTATTTTATTTTTATATAAAAATAATTTTATAATTTTTTTTATAAAAAATGATAATAATAATTATATTTGTATAATAATTTTATCTTCTTTATTAATAAAGAGAGGAACTGCACCTTTTCATTTTTGATTTCCTAATGTAATAGAAGGCTTAAATTGAATAAATTCATTAATTTTAATAACTTGACAAAAAATTGGTTCTTTAATGTTAATTTCTTATTTAATTATTAAAATAATATTATTTTGATGCATTATAATTTCTGTAATTATTGGTTCTTTAGGAGGTTTAAATCAAACTTCTTTACGAAAATTGATAACATTTTCTTCAATTAATCATTTAGGATGAATATTAATAAGAATATTTTCTAATGAATCTTTATGAATTACTTATTTTTTATTCTATTCTTTTTTATCTTTTAATTTAGTTTTTTTATTTAATATATTTAAATTATTTCATATTAATCAATTATTTTCAATATTTATATTTAATAAATATTTAAAATTTTCTTTATTTATAAATTTTTTATCTTTAGGAGGTTTACCTCCTTTTCTTGGATTTATCCCTAAATGATTAACAATTCAATATTTAACTTTTAATAATCAATTATTTTTAATATCAATTATAATTATTATAACATTAATTACTTTATTTTTTTATTTACGATTATGTTATACTGCTTTTATACTAAATTATTATGAAAATAATTTTAATTTCAAACTTTATTGAAAAAATTTTACAATAAATATTTATTTAATACTTTCTTTTTTATCAACATTTGGATTATTTATTATTAGTTTTTTATTTTATTTAATTTAAAACTTTAAGTTAAATAAAACTAATAGCCTTCAAAGTTATAAATATAAGACTAATCTTTTAAGTTTTAATTTATTAAACTTTAATAACCTATTAGTTATTCCTTTAGAATTGCATTCTAATATCATTATTGAATATAAAGTTTTGATTAAAAAGAATAATTCTTATAAATAAATTTACAGTCTATCGCCTATAATTCAGCCATTTAATCATTAAATTTTTATAAATTGCAACAATGATTATTTTCAACTAATCACAAAGATATTGGTACATTATATTTTTTATTTGGAGCTTGAGCAGGAATAGTAGGAACATCCTTAAGTGTTTTAATTCGTGCAGAACTTGGTCATCCAGGTGCATTAATTGGTGATGACCAAATTTACAATGTAATTGTTACTGCTCATGCCTTTGTAATAATTTTTTTTATAGTAATACCAATCATAATTGGTGGATTTGGAAATTGATTAGTTCCTTTAATATTAGGAGCTCCTGATATAGCATTCCCTCGAATAAATAATATAAGTTTTTGATTACTACCTCCTTCCTTAACATTGTTATTGGTAAGTAGAATAGTTGAAAATGGGGCCGGAACAGGTTGAACAGTTTACCCTCCTCTTTCAGCAAATATTGCTCATGGAGGAGCATCAGTTGATTTAGCAATTTTTTCATTACATTTAGCTGGTATATCGTCAATTTTAGGAGCAGTAAATTTTATTACTACTGTTATTAATATACGATCAAATGGTATTACATATGATCGTATACCTTTATTTGTATGATCAGTTGTAATTACGGCTCTTCTTTTATTATTATCATTACCAGTTTTAGCTGGAGCAATTACTATACTTTTAACTGATCGAAATTTAAATACTTCATTTTTTGACCCAGCTGGAGGAGGTGATCCAATTTTATATCAACATTTATTTTGATTTTTTGGTCATCCTGAAGTTTATATTTTAATTTTACCTGGATTTGGTATAATTTCACATATTATTAGTCAAGAATGTGGAAAAAAAGAAACTTTTGGTTCTTTAGGAATAATTTATGCTATATTAGCTATTGGTTTATTAGGATTTATTGTTTGAGCTCATCATATATTTACAGTTGGAATAGATGTAGACACACGAGCTTATTTTACATCAGCAACAATGATTATTGCTGTTCCTACTGGAATTAAAATTTTTAGTTGATTAGCTACTTTACACGGAACTCAATTAATTTTTACTCCGGCAATTATATGATCTTTAGGATTTGTTTTTTTATTTACTGTAGGTGGATTAACAGGTGTTGTATTAGCTAATTCATCAATTGATATTATTTTACATGATACATATTATGTAGTTGCTCACTTTCACTATGTTCTCTCTATAGGTGCAGTATTTGCAATTATAGCTGGATTTATTCATTGATATCCTTTATTTACAGGATTAACACTAAATATAAAATGATTAAAAACTCAATTTGTTATTATATTTGTAGGTGTAAATTTAACATTTTTTCCTCAACATTTTTTAGGATTAGCTGGTATACCTCGACGTTATTCAGATTATCCAGATGCTTATACTACATGAAATGTAATTTCAACAATTGGTTCAACAATCTCGTTAATTGGAATTATTATATTTATAATTATTATTTGAAAAAGATTAATTAAACAACGACAAGTAATTTATTCTATACAATTAAATTCATCAATTGAATGATACCAAAATATCCCTCCTGCAGAACATAGTTATTCTGAATTACCATTACTTTATAATTTCTAATATGGCAGATTAGTGCAATGGATTTAAGCTTCATATATAAAGTATTTTACTTTTATTAGAAATATTATTTAATCATAAATTTTTAAATAAATGGCAACATGAGCAAATTTAAATTTACAAGATAGAGCTTCACCTTTAATAGAACAATTAACATTTTTTCATGATCATACTATATTAATTTTAGTGATAATTACTATTATAGTATCCTATATAATAATTATACTATTTTTTAATAATTATACAAATCGTTATTTATTACATGGTCAAATAATTGAAATAATTTGAACCATTCTTCCAACATTTATTTTATTATTTATTGCTTTTCCTTCTCTACGATTATTATATTTAATAGATGAAATTAATGAACCTTCAATTACATTAAAATCAATTGGACATCAATGATATTGAAGCTATGAATATTCAGACTTTTTAAATATTGAATTTGATTCATATATAATTCCCACTAATGAAAGAAATTTAAATAGATTTCGTTTACTAGATGTAGACAACCGAATTGTTTTACCTATAAATTCTCAAATTCGAATTTTAGTAACTGCTGCAGATGTAATTCATTCATGAACAATTCCTGCTTTAGGTGTAAAAATTGATGGTACTCCTGGTCGATTAAACCAAACTAACTTTTTAATTAATCGACCAGGACTATTTTTCGGACAATGTTCAGAAATTTGTGGAGCAAATCATAGTTTTATACCTATTGTAATTGAAAGTGTACCAACTAACTTTTTCATTAAATGAATTTCTAATATAAATTAACATTAAATGACTGAAAGCAAGTACTGGTCTCTTAAACCATGTTATAGTAATCTAGCAATTACTTTTAATGAAAAAAAAAAAAAAAAATTAGTTAAATTTATAACATTAGTATGTCAAACTAAAATTATTATTATTATTAATATTTTTTAATCCCACAAATAGCTCCTATTAGATGATTATCTTTATTTATATTTTTTAGAATAATTTTTATTTTATTTAATATAATAAATTACTTTATTTATATTCCTATAACTCATAAATCTAATAAAAATTTAAATAAAATTAATTCTAATTCTATAAATTGAAAATGATAACTAACTTATTTTCTGTTTTTGACCCTTCTTCTAGTATTTTTAATTTATCATTAAATTGATTAAGAACTTTAATTGGTTTAATAATAATCCCATCCATATATTGATTTATACCTTCTCGTTATCATATTATTTGAAATAATATTTTAATAACATTACATAAAGAATTTAAAGTTTTATTAGGAAATCCTAATCAAAAAGGAATAACTTTAATTTTTGTTTCTTTATTTTCATTAATTTTATTTAATAATTTTATAGGATTATTCCCATATATTTTTACTAGAACAAGTCATTTAACTTTAACTTTAATACTAGCCTTACCTTTATGATTAGCTTTTATAATTTATGGATGATTAAATCATACACAACATATATTTACTCATTTAGTACCTCAAGGAACTCCTGGTGTATTAATACCATTTATAGTTTGTATTGAAACTATTAGTAATGTAATTCGACCTGGAACATTAGCAGTTCGATTAACTGCAAATATAATTGCTGGACATTTATTAATAACTTTATTAGGAAATACTGGTCCATCACTATCATCAGTTTTAATTATTTTATTATTAATTGTTCAAATTTTATTATTAGTTTTAGAATCAGCAGTTGCAATTATTCAATCTTATGTATTTGCTGTACTAAGAACTTTATATTCTAGTGAAGTAATTTAAATTATTTCATATTTATATTAATAAATGTCAACACATTCAAATCACCCATTTCACTTAGTAGATTATAGTCCCTGACCTCTAACTGGTGCAATTGGAACTATAACAATAGTTTCAGGACTAATTAAATGATTTCATCAATATGATATATCATTAATAATATTAGGTACAATAATTACAATTTTAACAGTTTATCAATGATGACGAGATGTAACCCGAGAAAGCACATTTCAAGGATTACATACTATTGCTGTAACTACAGGATTACGATGAGGAATAATCTTATTTATTTTATCTGAAATTTTATTTTTTTCTTCTTTTTTTTGAGCTTTTTTTCATAGTAGTTTATCTCCTTCTATTGAATTAGGTTCTATTTGACCTCCAATAGGAATTACTCCATTTAATCCTTTTCAAATTCCTTTATTAAATACTACTATTTTATTAACTTCAGGAATTACAGTGACTTGAGCTCATCATGGTTTAATAAATAGAAATTTTTCTCAAACTACTCAAGGATTATTTTTTACAGTTCTTTTAGGAATTTATTTTACTATTTTACAAGCATATGAATATATTGAAGCTCCTTTTACTATTTCAGATGCTGTTTATGGATCAACATTTTTTATATCAACAGGCTTTCATGGAATTCATGTATTAATTGGAACAACTTTTTTATTAATTTGCTTAATTCGTCATTTAAATAACCATTTTTCAAAGACACATCATTTTGGATTTGAAGCAGCAGCATGATATTGACATTTTGTTGATATTGTTTGACTATTCTTATATGTATCAATTTATTGATGAGGAGGATAATTTATTTATATTTATATAGTATAAAAGTATATATGACTTCCAATCATAAGGTTTATTTATTAAAATAATATAAATAATTTTTTCAATAATTTCAATTTCTTTAGTATTAATAATATTATCTATTGTAGTAATAATACTAGCAACTATATTATCAAAAAAATCTTATAGAGATCGAGAAAAAAGTTCTCCTTTTGAATGTGGATTTGATCCTATATCATCATCTCGTTTACCATTTTCATTAAAATTTTTTTTAATTACAATTATTTTTTTAATTTTTGATGTAGAAATTGCATTAATTCTTCCTATAATTATAATTATAAAATTTTCAAATTTAATATTATGAAGAATTACTTCAATTATTTTTATTATTATTTTATTATTAGGATTATATCATGAATGAAACCAAGGTATATTAAATTGATCAAATTAGGGTTATAGTTAAAATTATAACATTTGATTTGCATTCAAAAATTATTTATATTAAATTTACCTTGAATATGAAACGATTTATTGTAATTAGTTTCGACCTAATTTTAGGTATTTTATACCCTTATTCTAAAATTAATTAATTGAAACCAAAATAGAGGTATATCACTGTTAATGATAAAAATGAATTTTTTTATTCCAATTAAAGAAATATGTTGATCAAATAAAAGCTGCTAACTTTTTATTTTAATGGTTTAATTCCATTTATATTTCTACCTATTATTTATATAGTTTAAAAAAACATTACATTTTCATTGTAAAAATAAATAATTATTATTTTATAAATTACTAAATTTAATTATTTAATATTTAAAGATTTAATAATCTCCCTAACATCTTCAATGTCATACTCTAATTTATAAGCTATTTAAATTATAATAAAATTAAAAATATTATTAAAATAATAAATCATAAAATAAAAATTATTAAATAAACTTTTAAATTATTATTTTGTAAATAATTTATTAATTGAGAATTAATTATTAATTGTTTATATAAATTTTGTCTTCCTATAAATTCTGATCATCCTTGATCAAAATTTTTAACAACATTTATCCCAATTTTTAAAGAATAATTTACAATTCCATACGTAGAAATATAAGGTATAAATCATATTGATCCAACAAATAATCTAATATAATAATTATTTAAAGATTTATTTATTATAAATAAAGAAATATTAGACATTATATATCCTGAGATTCCTCCTATAATACAAACAAATAAAGTTATATATTTTAAATAATAAGGTAAACAAATAGTATAAGGAGTTATAAAAATTAATCATCTTAATATTCTACCTCCAATAATTCTTATAAATACTAATCCTAATATTCCTTTTAATATAACTCAACTTTCATCATTTAAAACATTTAATGAACTACAATTTATACTCCCTGTTATAGAATAATATACTAATCGTAAAGAATAACATACTGTTAATCCTGTTGAAAAAAAAAATAAATAATAAATAAATAAATTTACTATATTTAAAGAAACAATTTCCAAAATTAAATCTTTTGAATAAAATCCTGCTAAAAAAGGTATACCACATAAAGCTAGATTAGCAACATTAAAACATGAAGATGTTAAAGGTATAAATAATCTTAATCCTCCTATTAAACGTAAATCTTGAGAATTATTTATATTATGAATAATAGCTCCTGCACATATAAATAATAAAGCTTTAAATAGTGCATGTGTTAATAAATGAAAGAAAGCTAATTTATAATACCCTATAGATAAAATTATCATTATTAAACCTAATTGACTTAAAGTTGATAAAGCAATAATTTTTTTTAAATCAAATTCAAAATTAGCTCCTAATCCTGACATAAATATTGTTAATCCAGCTAATAATAATAATACTTGACTTATAAATGTATTACATAATAAAATATTAAAACGAATTAATAAATAAATACCTGCAGTAACTAATGTAGAAGAATGAACTAATGCTGAAACAGGTGTAGGAGCAGCCATAGCTGCTGGTAATCATGAAGAAAAAGGAATTTGAGCTCTTTTTGTTATTGCAGCAAATGTTACTAAAACTCCAATTATTAATATTTCTTTATCATTTATTATAAAATCTAAATAAAATACAAAATTTCATCTCCCATAATTTAATATTCAAGTAATAGCTAATAATAAAAATACATCTCCTACTCGATTTAATAAAGCAGTTAATATACCAGCATTATAAGATTTTACATTATTAAAATAAATAACTAAACAATAAGAAACTAATCCTAATCCATCTCATCCTAATAAAATTCTAATTAAATTTGGTCTAATAATCAAAAATATTATAGATAATACAAATATTAACACTAGTATAATAAATCGATTAATATTTATATCATGAAGTATATACTCTTTTCTATAATAAATTACTAATGATGAAATTAATAATACAAAAGATATAAATATTAAACTCATTCAATCAAATAAAAAAGTTATTACAATTCTTATAGAATTTAAAGAAACTAATTCTCACTCTAAAAAATAAATTAATTCATTTATTAAAAAATATAAAGATATTATTATTAAAATAACTCTTGTTATAAATAATATAATAAAATTAATTAAACAAATTGATATATATTTCACAATTTAAAATGAATAAATTCATATCATCGACACCACAAATCAATATTTTTCTTAAACTATTTAAATTATAATCATAATAAACTTATTTCAGATTTTAAAACTAATAAATTTAAAGGAAATCAATGCAAAAATAATAATAAATATTCACGATTATAACCTCTTATAAAAGAATAAATTCCTGAATATAACTTTCCATGTTGTCTATAAGCATATAAATATAAAGTATAAGCAGCTCTAAAAAAACAAGTAAAAATTAATAATAATATAGTTAATATTGATCATCTTACAATTCTATTTAATAAAGAAATTTCTCCTAATAAATTTAATGTTGGAGGAGCAGCTATATTAGCAGAACATAATAAAAATCATCATAAAGTTATTGAAGGTATAAAATTTAATAACCCTTTATTAATTAATAAACTTCGTCTACCTAACCGTTCATAAGTAATATTTGCTAAACAAAATAATCCAGAAGAACATAATCCATGAGCAATTATTAAAGTATAAGACCCAGAAATTCCTCAATATGTTATTGTTATTAAACCTCTTAATACAATACCTATATGTGCTACAGAAGAATAAGCAATTAAAGATTTCAAATCCATTTGTCGTAAACAAATAAATCTAACTAATACTCTACCAACTAATCTAATTCTTATAAATCAATAATTATATTTAAATCCTAAAATCTGAAGAAAAAAAAAAAATCGTAATAGCCCATATCCCCCTAATTTTAATATAATCCCAGCTAAAATTATTGATCCAGCAATTGGCGCCTCAACATGAGCTTTAGGTAATCATAAATGAACTAAAAATATAGGTATTTTTACTAAAAAAGATAAAATTAATGAAAAATATAAAATTATATAATTCATATTATAATTATTAATTAAATAAAAATTTATCGTATTATAATTATTATAAATATAAAAAATAGCAACTAATATTGGTAATGATACTAATAAAGTATAAAATAATAAATATATACCAGCTTGTAAACGTTCAGGTTGATATCCTCATCCTAATACCAATAATAAAGTAGGAATTAATCTACATTCAAAAAAAAGATAAAATATAAACATATTTATACTTCTAAATGTTAATATTAATAACAATAATAATAATAATAAATTTAACAAAAATAATTTTTCATAATTTTTATATTTAAAAATAGAATATCTTGCTATTAATATTAAAGCACAAATTCAAAAACTTAATAAAATTATACCATAAGAAAGTAAATCTATTCCTAAAAAATAAGAAATTATTATTCAATAGTTACTAAAATAATTATAAATAATTAAGATAAATATAATAAAGAATAACATATTTTGAACCATTCAAAATATATTTGTTATAAAACAAAAAGGAAATATTATAATTAATATAAATAAAATTTTTAACATTGTAAAATATTAAAAGATTGAAAATAATCATTTCCATATATACGAATTATTGAAACTAAAACTGATAATCCTAAAACTCCTTCACAAACTCTAAAAGTTATAAAAATTATTCTAAAATAATTTTCAAAATTTATTATATTTAAATAAATAAATAATAAATAAAATAAAGATAAAACAATATATTCTAAACTTAAAAGTATAGATAATAAATGTTTTCGATTTGAAATAAAAATAAAAATTCCTATTATTATTAAAAAAAAAGGTAATCCTCAATTAATTAATATTATCATTAGTTTTTATAGTTTAAAAAAAACATTGGTCTTGTAAATCAAAAATAAGAATATTTCTTTTAAAACTTCAAGAAAAAAGAAAATCTTTATCATTAATCTCCAAAATTAATATTTTATTTAAACTACTTCTTGATATTATACAACTTATTTTATACATTATAATTTTAATATTAGCATTTATATTTATACAAATAAATCATCCTTTAAGTATAGGAATTATATTATTAATTCAAACTATAATAATTTGTTGTATTTCAGGATTAATAACAAAAAGATTTTGATTTTCCTATATTTTATTTTTAATCTTTGTAGGAGGAATATTAGTATTATTTATTTATGTAACATCTTTAGCATCAAATGAAATATTTACTTTATCTATAAAAATATTATTATTATTATTAGTTAATATAATAATTATAACAATTTTAATAATTTTTATAGATAAAATAATTCTTATATTTAATTCATTAAATAATGAAATAATTTCAATTTCCTTATTAAATAGATATATTTTAGAAAATACTTTAAATTTAAATAAATTATATAATTATCCAACTAATATTATTACAATTTTATTAATTAATTATTTATTAATTACATTAATTGCAACTGTAAAAATTACTAAATTATTTTATGGTCCACTTCGTTCAATAAATTAACTAATGAATATACCTTTACGAATTAATCACCCAATTTTAAAAATTACTAATAATGCATTAGTAGATTTACCTTCACCAACAAATATTTCTATTTGATGAAATTTTGGTTCTTTATTAGGTTTATGTTTAATAATCCAAATTTTAACAGGTTTATTTTTAGCCATACATTATACAGCTGATATTAATATAGCATTTAATAGAATTGATCATATTTGTCGAAATGTTAATTATGGTTGACTATTACGAACATTACATGCTAATGGTGCATCATTTTTTTTTATTTGTATTTATTTACATGTAGGTCGAGGAATATATTACGGTTCATACTTATTTACTCCTACTTGATTATCAGGAACAATTATTTTATTTTTAATAATAGCAACTGCCTTTATAGGATATGTTCTCCCATGAGGACAAATATCTTTTTGAGGAGCAACAGTTATTACTAATTTATTATCAGCTATTCCTTATTTAGGATTAGACTTAGTACAATGAATTTGAGGAGGATTCGCAGTAGATAATGCAACATTAACTCGATTTTTTACTTTTCATTTTATTTTACCTTTTATTGTACTAGCTGCTGTAATAATTCATTTACTATTTTTACATCAAACAGGTTCTAATAATCCTATAGGATTAAACTCAAATCTTGATAAAATTCCATTTCATCCTTATTTTTCTTATAAAGACATTACAGGATTTATTATTATAATTATACTATTAACTATATTAACATTAATAAATCCATATATATTAGGAGATCCTGATAATTTTATTCCTGCTAATCCATTAGTTACTCCTATTCACATTCAACCTGAATGATATTTTTTATTTGCATATGCAATTTTACGTTCAATTCCAAATAAGCTTGGAGGTGTAATTGCATTAATTATATCAATTGCTATTTTAATAATTATACCATTTTATAATTTAAGAAAATTTCAAGGAATTGAGTTTTATCCTATTAATCAAATTTTATTTTGATTATTAATTACAATTATTATTCTTTTAACTTGAATTGGAGCTCGACCTGTAGAAGACCCATATATTTTAATTGGTCAATCATTAACTGTTTTATATTTCATATATTATTTAATTAATCCATTAATAACAAAATGATGAGATAATTTATTAAATTAGTTAATGAACTTGAATAAGTATATGTTTTGAAAACATAATATAGAAACTTTAAATTTTCTATTAACTTTACTAAATTTTGTTATTTAAATATAAATTATTAAATAAATTTTTAAACCAATAAAAAATAATAAATAATTTAAAGAAAAAGGTAAAAATCTCTTTCAAGCTAAATATATTAATTTATCATATCGAAAACGAGGTAATGTCCCACGTACTCAAATAAAAATAAAAGAAATAAATATTAATTTTAAATAAAATAAAAAACTAAATACATCTCCCCCTAAAAAAATTAGTGAAAATAATATTCTTATAAATAAAATTCTGGCATATTCAGATAAAAAAATTAATGCAAAACTTCCTCTTCTATATTCTACATTAAATCCTGATACCAATTCTGATTCTCCTTCTGCAAAATCAAAAGGAGTACGATTAGTTTCTGCCAAAGAAATAATTAATCAAATAAAAGCTAATGGATATAAAATAATAAAAAATCATAAATAAGTTTGATAATAATAAAAATTTAATATATTATAATTATTAATTAAAAATACAAAAGATAATAAAATTAAAGCTAAACTTACTTCATAAGAAATAGTTTGTGCAACAGATCGTAATCCCCCTAACAAAGCATAATTTGAATTAGATGACCAACCAGCAATTATTACTGTATAAACTCCCAAGCTAGTACAACACATAAAAAATAATAACCCTAAATTAAAAGAAAATAATTTTATAAAAAAAGGTATACATATCCATAATAATAATGACAAAAATAAAGAAAAAATTGGAGAAAAATAATAAGAAATATAATTCGATACTAAAGGATAAGTTTGTTCTTTTGTAAATAATTTAATTGCATCACAAAAAGGTTGAGGAATTCCTATTAACCCAACTTTATTTGGTCCTTTTCGAATTTGAATATAACCTAAAACTTTTCGTTCTAATAAAGTTAAAAAAGCAACTCTTACTAATACACAAATAATTAATATTAAACTTATAATTAAAAATAAAATAATTTCTATATAAAACAAGTACTATTTGTAATATAAATTACATTTATAAATTCTAAATTTATTACACTTATCTGCCAAAATAGTTTTTAAAAAATTAATAATATTCTTTTATTTTAAAATAAATTATTTAAATATTTAATCCTTTCGTACTAAAATATTTTATTTTATTAAAGATAGAAACCAACCTGGCTTACACCGGTTTGAACTCAGATCATGTAAGATTTTAAAAGTCGAACAGACTTAAAATTTAAACAGCTGCACCTAAATTTATATCTTAATCCAACATCGAGGTCGCAATCTTTTTTATCAATATGAACTCTCCAAAAAAATTACGCTGTTATCCCTAAAGTAACTTAAATTTATAATCATTAAAAATGGATCAATAACTCATAAATTAATGTATTAAATTTTAAAAGTTTATTAAATTTTAATATCACCCCAATAAAATATATTTTTTTATTATAAATAAATAAATCTTTAAAATTAAAATAATAAATATATAAAGATTTATAGGGTCTTCTCGTCTTTTAATAGTATTTCAACTTTTTGATTGAAAAATAAAATTTTATTTTAAATTTAAATGAAACAGTTAATATTTCGTCCAACCATTCATTCCAGCCTTCAATTAAAAGACTAATGATTATGCTACCTTTGCACAGTTAAAATACTGCGGCCATTAAATAATAAAAATCATTGGGCAGGTTAGACTTTAAATTAAATTCTAAAAGACATGTTTTTGTTAAACAGGCGAACATTATTTTTGCCGAATTCTTTAAATAAACTTATCATTTTTAAATTTATTCACTACAAAATTTATATACTAATTATATCATTATTAATTCATTTTTAAAATTAAAATAAATATTTTAATAAAAATTTAAAATATAATAAATAATTTAATTACAAAAATAATTTATAACAAATTTAATAAAAATTGCTAATTCTAAACATATAATATTTTAATTTTTATTTATTATTTATAAATATTTATTTTATAGCTTATCCCATAAAATATAAAATTTAAAAAATTATTTAATTAAAATAAATAAATAAATAAATTTTTAAAATTAAATTAAATTTATTTCTTAAAAAACTAGATATCTTTAAAAACGAATAACATTTCATTTCTAATAAATTATTTAAAATAATTTTATTACATTAAATTTTATAATTTATTAAATCTTTTAAATTCGAGAAAAATAATATTTAATTATTTTTTATTTAATAAACTCTGATACACAAGATACAATAAATTAAATTTTCTTTATTTATAAAAATTTTTCATTATATTTCAATATAATTTTACAATACTAATAAACTATTATTAAAATTATTTTTTTTATATATTATACTTAAACTTTAAATTTTATAATTATTTTTAATAATTTAAATTATTTTTTTAAAAAAAATTAATAAATAATTATTAAAATCAATTTATATTGATTTGCACAAAAATCTTTTCAATGTAAATGAAATACTTTACTATATAAGCTTTAAATTGATTCTAGATACACTTTCCAGTACATCTACTATGTTACGACTTATCTTATTTTAATTAACAAGAGTGACGGGCGATATGTACATATTTTAGAGCTAAAATCAAATTATTAATCTTTATAATTTTACTATCAAATCCAATTTCATTAAATTTTTCATATTTAAATTCATAAATAAATTTTATTGTAACTCATTTATACTTAAAAATAAACTACACCTTGATTTGATATTAATTTTAATAAAAATTATAGAAAATTATTATTCTTATAAAATATTCTAATAACAACGATATATAGATTGATTAACAATTTTAAGTAAGGTACATCGTGGATTATCGATTAAAAAACAAGTTCCTCTGAATAGACTAAAATACCGCCAAATTTTTTTAGTTTCAAGAATATAACTAATACTACTCAAATAAATTTATTTACCTTTTAAATAATAGGGTATCTAATCCTAGTTTTTAATTAAAAATTTCTAGCTTCAATAACTTTTTTTTATAAAAATATTTAAAATTTAAAATTTCACTTAATAAATTTATTTATATTTTAAAATTTAATATTTAACTATTACTAATAAAACTTATTTATATTATTTGTATAACCGCAACTGCTGGCACAAATTATGTTAATATTAAATTAATATTTCTATTTCTAAATTTCTTTAAATAATAATATTAATTATTGCAAATATAATAAATTAAAATATTTATTTTTAAAATAAATATAAAATCACACAAAAATTTACATATAATATAAATTAACAATAAATTTTTTAAAGCTAAAATAAAACTTTATAAAATTTATATTAAATATAAAATTTTATTAAATAAAATTTTTTATTTTTAAATTAAATAATTTTATTTAGTAAACAATATTATTAATATTAAACAATATTTAAATAACTTAAATTAATAGTTATAAATTTATATAAATAATTTATTATTAAGTAAGTTAATTTAAGTAACTTCTCCCAAAAAAAAATTTAATCTATTAAAATTAATAATAATAATAAATTTATCCCCTTAATAAATATATGTGTATATATTAATTTATTTAATTAAATAAATATAATTTTGAAAATTCTATCCTAAAAAAAAGTTTTTTTTATTTTTATAAATAAATTTAAATTTTTATAAATTAATATTAATAATAATGATTTATGTATATAAATAATTTAAATTAATAGTTATAAATTTATATAAATAATTTATTATTAAGTAAGTTAATTTAAGTAACTTCTCCCAAAAAAAAATTTAATCTATTAAAATTAATAATAATAATAAATTTATCCCCTTAATAAA